TTTTATGAAAAAAGTTCTTCTTCTTCATAGGAGAGAACAACTATGTCTTTTTTCGATGCGAATTTTGCATAACATGGGGAACTCTTATTTTTTAGTTAGATAATATACATTTTAAATTCCATTTTTTTTTTGATAGGAAATGATATTTGCATTAAATTTTCCATCCAATGACTATTCGTCTATTCTATTGTATTTTCATGTAAATAGGGGCAAAAAAGTTCTATGGAAAAAAGGTGGTTCAATTCGATGTTATCTAGAAGGAAGTTAGAATACCGGTGCGGTTTAAGTAAATTAAGGAATAGTCTTGGTCCTATTGAAAATGTTAGTGTACGGAAAGACTGTAGTCTAAATGGTAGGGATAAAAACATTCCTAGTTGGAGTGATGCTGACAGTTCTAATTACAGTAATCGCGATCGGGGTGTCGAGAGCATTCGGAATTTTAGCGCTGATAACACTTTTTTAATTAGGAACAGTAATAGGGATTGTTATTCCATATATTTTGATATTGAAAATCAATTTTTTGAGATTGACAATGATCATTCGTTTCTGAGGGGACTGGAAATTTCTTCTTATAGTTATCGAAGTTCGAGTTATTCTAATAATGGATCTACTAGGAAAGATCCCCGATATCATACTTTGATGTATGATACTAAAGATAGCTGGAATACTCACATTAATAATTGTGTTGACAATTATCTTTGTTCTCAAATCGATATTGATAGTTACATTTACAGTTCCATTTGTCGTGAAGGTGGAAATAGTAGTGAAAAGAGGAGTTCCAGTCTAAGACCTATCACAAATGATCTTGATTTAACTATAAGAGAAAGATCTAATGATCTCCATATAACTCAAAAATACAGGCATCTGTGGGTTCAGTGCGAAAATTGTTATGGATTAAATTATAAGAAATTTTTTAAGTCAAAAAAGAATATTTGTGAACAATGTGGGTCTCATTTGAAAATGAGTAGTTCAGATAGAATTGAACTTTCGATTGATCCGGGCACTTGGAATCCTATGGATGAAGAGATGATCTCTCTAGATCCCATTGACTTTCATTCAGAGGAGGAACCTTATAAAGATCGTATTGATTCTTATCAAAGAAAGACAGGATTAACCGAGGCTGTTCAAACTGGTACTGGTCAACTAAATAATATTCCCGTAGCAATTGGGGTTATGGATTTTATGTTTATGGGAGGTAGTATGGGATCCGTAGTAGGCGAGAAAATTACACGTTTGATCGAGTATGCTACCAATCAATTTTTACCTCTTATTCTAGTGTGTGCTTCTGGAGGAGCACGCATGCAAGAAGGAAGTTTGAGCTTGATGCAAATGGCTAAAATTTCTTCTGCTTTATTTGATTATCAATTAAATAAAAAATTATTTTATGTATCAATCCTTACATCTCCTACTACTGGTGGAGTGACAGCAAGTTTTGGTATGTTAGGAGATATAATTATTTCCGAACCCAACGCTTACATTGCATTTGCGGGTAAAAGAGTAATAGAACAAACATTGAATAAGACAGTACCTGAAGGTTCACAAGCGGCTGAATATTTATTCCATAAGGGCTTATTCGATCCAATCGTACCCCGTAATCTTTTAAAAGGCGTTCTTAGTGAGTTATTGCAGTTCCACGCTTTCTTTCCTTTGAATGAAAATGAAATCAACAAGTAGACTTTTTCTCTTTTTCATCGCTATCACTGATTACTAAACAGTAAACCTCTATAACATAAAAGAGCACTCTTTTTTCCGCAAAATCAAATAAAGCAAGAAGGCAAATAAACTGAAATCCGAATTATAATGATTATAAGATATCTTTATAACAGGTACAAATATTAAATCGAGGTATTCATTCTATGACAACTTTCACCAGCATACCCTCTATTTTTGTGCCTTTGGTAGGCCTAGTTGTTCCGGCAATTGCAATGGCTTCTTTATCTCTTCATGTTCAAAGAAACAAGATTTTTTAGATATGATGGATCCTCTTCTTTGTATTTCTTTTTCAAAACTTAGACTTGGATCATAACACAGATATATATTTTGTAGACTATGGGATAACATGATACTTCCTCCGAAGATAAAGGACACATAACCGAAAGAGTTCTTAATGCGTGCGTAAACATGAAGATATATGTCTAAATCAATTACATCTATTTGAAAATGTAGCAGTAGTGGTATCAGGGCGGGTGAATGAAAGAAAAGGAAAAAGGAATTCGATGAGTTACTCTTAAGAGTTCACGTCCGAGAGTACTGTACTAGTTGATGAGCGTTACTTCGGAAATTGAAAAAAAAAGTAGAGTCAAAGCCATTTTGGTTATTCTCCCAATTCCAATAAAATACAACATGAATTGTCGATCAGAACGTATATGGGTAGAACTTATAGCAGGGTCTCGAAAAACAAGTAATTTCTGCTGGGCCTTTATCCTGTTTTTTGGTTCATTAGGGTTCTTATTGGTTGGAACTTCTAGTTATCTTGGCCGGAATTTAATATCTTTATTTCCTTCTGAACAAATCATTTTTTTTCCACAAGGGATCGTGATGTCTTTCTACGGGATTGCAGGGCTCTTTATTAGCTCCTACTTGTGGTGCACGATTTCGTGGAATGTGGGTAGTGGTTACGATCTATTCGATAAAAAGGAAGGAATAGTGTGTATTTTTCGTTGGGGATTTCCTGGAAAAAATCGTCGTATCTTCCTCCGATTCTTTATGAAAGATATTCAGTCCCTCAGAATAGAAGTTAAAGAGGGTATTTATGCTCGTCGTGTCCTTTATATGGAAATTCGAGGTCAGGGGGCCATTCCGTTGACTCGTACTGATGAGAATTTGACTCCACGAGAAATTGAGCAAAAAGCAGGCGAATTGGCTTATTTCTTGCGTGTACCAATTGAAAAATGAATTAAAGAATTTTTTTTATTTTCTATTTTGAGAGTTTGTGAGATAAGGGATCTCTTTCATCTCGAAATACGAATAATATTCATTGGTTAAAGCAGCCTCTTGGGGTGGGGTGGGGTGTATTCATTGAAAAGATGTAATTGCTTCGAATTGGAGCAATTGAACTGTCCTAGAAACATTGTTTCCTCATTCGACTTTCAAATGTACTTTGATTCAAAAGTCAATTTATTAATTCTTTCTAAATCTAAATTCAAAAGAAAAGGCTAGCCACTGAATCAAAAACAAAATGGGGATAGATTCATAGTCTCGCTACTTTGTAAGAAAAGGAATAAAACTTATGTTTGCTAGAACTATTAGATTGTATAGAATTGACGACGTGGGTTGATTAAAAATTCACAGACGAAAAATGGAAAAAAAGAAAGCGTTTACTCTCCTTTTATATCTTGCATCTATAGTCTTTTTGCCCTGGTGGGTCTCTTTCTCATTTCAAAAAAATCTAGAATCTTGGGTTACTAATTGGTGGAATACTAGGGAATTCGAAACTTTTTTGAACGATCTTCAGGAAAAAACTATTCTTGAAAAATTCATAGAATTAGACGAGCTCTTCCTCTTGGAAGAAATGATAAAGGAATACCCGGAAACACATTTACAAAAGCTGGTGGGAATCCACAAAGAAACGATCCAATTGATCAAGATGCATAACGAAGGCCATATCCATAAGATTCTCCAGTTCTCGACAAATATAATATATTTCCTTGTTTTAAGTGGTTATTCTATTCTCGGTAATCAAGAACTTGTTTTTCTTAATTCTTGGTTTCAAGAATTCCTATATAATTTAAGCGACACAATAAAAGCATTTTCTATTCTTTTATTAACGGATTTATGTCTAGGATTTCATTCGCCCCACGGCTGGGAACTATTGATTGGTTCTATTTACAAAGATTTTGGATTTGCTCATTCTGAGCAAATTATATCTGGTCTTGTTTCCACTTTTCCAGTTATATTAGATACAATTTTTAAATATTGGATCTTCCGCTATTTAAATCGTCTATCTCCCTCACTTGTAGTGATTTATCATTCAATGAATGACTGAAAAAGAATCCACTGATCCAATTCTACTCTTTGTGATTTTGTACATAAGCAAAACGTCCAAAATCATACTTCTTTTTTTATCCCCATCCAGGGGATTTTGATTCTTCTTATATTCCATATTCCAGTAGAATTATTTCATTTCAGTAAATAGCAGAATCTTGGATAGGGAACCATATTAGCGACCTACCTCATTTTATTGTATAAATTTTTGGAATCAACCATTGGACCATGCAAACTAGAAATAACCTTTCTTGGATAAAGGAAGAGATTACTCGATCCGTTTCCGTATTGCTCATTATTATATATATAATGACTGGGGCATCCATTTCAAATGCGTATCCCATTTTTGCACAGCAGGGTTATGAAAATCCACGAGAAGCCACTGGACGTATTGTATGCGCCAATTGCCATTTAGCAAATAAACCCGTGGATATTGAGGTTCCGCAAGCGGTACTTCCTGATACTGTATTTGAGGCAGTTGTTCGAATTCCTTATGATAAGCAACTTAAACAAGTTCTTGCTAATGGCAAAAAAGGGGCCTTGAATGTGGGGGCTGTTCTTATTTTACCGGAGGGGTTTGAATTAGCCCCCCCTGATCGTATTTCGCCTGAGATAAAAGAAAAGATGGGTAATCTTTCTTTTCAGAGCTACCGACCTACTAAAAAAAATATTCTTGTGATAGGTCCTGTTCCTGGTCAAAAATATAGTGAAATTGCCTTTCCTATTCTTTCCCCCGACCCCGCTACTAAGAAGGATGTTCACTTCCTAAAATATCCCATATATGTAGGTGGAAACCGAGGAAGGGGTCAGATTTATCCTGATGGGAGCAAGAGTAATAATACAGTTTATAATGCTACAGCAGCGGGTAGAGTAAGTAAAATTATACGAAAAGAAAAAGGGGGGTACGAAATAATCATAGCGGATGCATCGGATGGACATCAAGTAGTTGATATTTTACCTCCAGGACCAGAACTTCTTGTTTCAGAAGGCGAATCTATCAAACTGGATCAGCCATT